CTTTACCACTCCCTTTGATTTTCATATACAAAAAAGTATCTTCCACTTTCCTACCAAATCTCTCTTTATTCTGGCACATAAATGAAGGGATCGAAGAGATTATGGCAGATCATGTTCACCAAGAAATGACCCGAAATTTGATCTTGGTCCATTTGAGATTGTTCCTTTTAATCGTAATCAAAGATGTTTTCTTGTCTCTCGTTTCTTATCTAAACAAATTGAAGAACCTAATGGATCGAATGAATGGAAGAAGCTAATGTGCTACGTAGCTGAGGTTTACTTTATAGTAGGCCCCAACTCAATGATTGCCCAAGAATTAGACCAGAAGCGGTTTTTTTTACTTTTTCTTTGAATAGGACACCCACCATTTACGAGTCCAAAGATTAATTGACAAGCGGGAGGAAACATTTCACTGCTAGCTACTAAGAACCTAACAGAACTCTTTTTTGAGAGAGTAAAGAAAAAGAAGCCAGAAGGTTATGAAATAAAGGTTTCAACGATTGCCCTTATTAACAAGAGCAGCCATAGATAGAGTAGTATATCCGAACAAATCGAAGAACCTAATGGGAAGAAGCTAACGGAATCTTTTTTTTACTAGGGGTATGAAAAGAGTATCTCCTCGTACGCGAAGCAAGTAGCTTTACTTCGTAACCTTACCCCTTTAATTTAAGCAAGTAAACTACCTTCCTTTAGCTTCTTAGTTGCTTTCCTTCAGAACCTAGCGTAGTCAATTAAAGGATCCGCTCCGCCCTACCAACTTCCAGATGAAAGGTCCTTTCCGCGCTATCACGAAGTGCGGTCGGTGATCTTTCCCCTGCAATCTCTTAGTAGTAAGTCTCTCGAGTTGGAAAGTCCCGCGTAGCCCCCAGCCGGGGAAAAGAGCACATCTCGACTTGCTGACTTAGCCCTATTCACAAAGTCGAGTTACGCAGCTCCATCAAAAGATTGAAACAGAACTGCGCCGGCCAAAGGTGAAGGAGATTGAGTGGTTCTTCCTTTCATTTATATTTATAAATAAGATAGTCTACCAAGGTAATGTAATTAAAGATTCCGCTTTCTTCAAGATAACATTGCGCTAACTACCCGGAAGTCAGAATAACATCTTCGGCCGGAATAGATTAAGTTTTGGTAGTAAACTACCTCTCTTTTTCTCAGTTACGGGGTAGCGAGGTTCGGAAGCAGGGGTGAACCCTTCTACTTTCTGTTCCGGTTGATAGGAGTTTCTACATAAGAGCCAATTGGTATTCCTTGCTTCTTTCAGAACCTTGGGCCTAGCCTCTTTCCATTGTTCGAATTACTCCATTTTACCAAAAGATTGGGCAGCAGGGACAGGGACCTTCCGATCCGACCCCATTTCCGGATGAGCAAGAAGAGGAATTCTCTAGAAGGAGGTAAGTTTGTGAAGCCTTTTATTAGGTGTATTATCGAACCCCTATTACTATTTAGCCAGTCTGTCTTCGCAATAGAGTGAGTGAAGTGATCCAAAGAAGTAGGAGTCGGGGAGGTAGTTTTCGAGAGAAAATGAGCAGCCCTTCGGGAGGAAGCATCTGTTGGATCACACAAGGGAAGACTCAGGGGCGGGGCCCTGGATTGAGCCGCTCTTACATACCCGGGTGGAGAAACCTGCTTATGTTCCGGTAGTTTAAGGGAGGTCAACAAGTATTAGTGTTAGTTATAGTGCTGCATTGAGGCTACTTTATTGTGCTTAGGGTTAAGGTTAAGAAAGGTAGTATACTATATATGATTATTCGGATCGGGCGAGAAGCCCTCTCCCTTTCAGTCGGGGATGGAAAAGGCACTGCTTCGTTTCGTTCATCAATCTTTTCTCTTTGGAAGAATCGGGATGAGGCACAGCCTGTTTCAAAGAAGGTGCATGTATGTTCGCGAGGCTTGGCTTCTTTTCTTAAAGCGCCTCAAGAAAGGTCTTTAGTCTCATGTTTCGAAGGTGTACCCGCATAAAGATTTGTAAGAAAGCGGACGTCGTTGACAGCTAAGTAGTTTCCGGTCTCCTCTACTTCGCTTCTGCTGCCCTCTTTAAAAGACTTTTTTTCTATCTCCTCTCTACGGAACCCCGAAAGTTCTGGTTAGAGAAATAGCTTTTCCAATCCCTCGTGAAGATACCACCAGTAATGAAGTTGTTCTCCTCCCCTAAATCTGTTAATTTCAGGGGGCTAGAAATAGAGAGTATAGAGGAAAGTTCCAGTTTCTGACAGCACAGTTGATGGAGCCGGCTGACGGAGCTACAAGTTCAGGTTTATTATGGAACACCAAAGCCTCTTTGAATCCAGTCTAATGGAAGTCAAGTGGAGCCTAAACTAGCGTCCTCACCTTATGCTCCCAAAAGAACTCCCTGGCACTTTATCCCTTAAAAGGATCAAACAAAAAGCAGTCCCGTAAAAAGAAGACTAGAAAGAAGTCATAAAAAAGACTACAGCTCATAGTCAAGCCCCAGCTACTGAGGAAGTGACTGAGATATCCGGAGTCGGTGGGATGACTAGGAGCGGAAGATGCTAGACACCGGAAGGACTTTGAAAAGGACCGAAATGAGGAGCTATAGAGGGGCCAGAAAGGAAAAGGTGCGAAGCAGAGTAACTAGCTAGTTGATTTAAAAGACATTCCTCTAGCCAGTCAGGAAAGCAATAGAGGTAAGATCAAAGCGGATGTATGAGGAGCGGTAGCGAATGGATTCCCGGGTTTAAGATTGGAGGTCATTTTTTGATTTCAATCACCACCGGGCAGCAAGCTCCACGCTTCTCAGTAAACTTCTAGCCGTACCCTGTCCGCCAACCTGCACTGTTCGGGGTCTGTCAATCCAATTCTATCCGGAAGAAAGACGGAAGAGAAAGTGCATTATCATACGATATTTAGTCAATCAAGCTGAAGTTTTGTAGCACGGTTGGTAGCCAGTCTGTCAATCAAGGAAGCAAGCCAGTAGCAATCCTCTCTCCTGTCTGTGAAAGGCACGGAGCGGCCTAAGTCAAAGAAGAAGAAGTAGATGCGCATGAATCAATAAGAAAGAGCCCTCACGATACGGAAATCTTTCCTCAAGGAAAAGGTAGCTTAAGCGATATGGGACTGCACCCCAAGCAAGAAAGAAAAAAAATTTTTTGAGGCAGGTGGGAATTTCAACAACTCAAAGAAAAGGACCGCGCTCCACCACACCACTTCCAACACTCGAAAGAGATAAGGAATCTAAAATGAAGACAACTTCAGGAGGGGTTTAGACTGAGTCTTGAAAGAAGGAATTCCGCCCTAAGCTAGGCTATTACACATCAAGGCAAAGACTATTACAAGACTGAAAAGAATGGGAGCAAAACCGCGAAGGAAAGAACTCACGAAACAAGAAGATAGATCGTGGAAGTCACACGCAAAGGCCAGGAATTCACCTTCAGCTGGCTCTTGTTCTATATCTATGGTCGAGAACCGATCGAAATATGTGTCGTCGAAGATCTCGGTGGGGGCGAAAATCATTTAACCGGGTTATTTTACTTTATAGCATTAGTATAATCTGAATCTTAAGCACGATCAGAAAAGAAAGGCTTAAATGCATGCTCGATCGAATAGAGGACGAGAACCGGGCCATTACTGGTTAAGTTACACGACCAGCCGGCCTTCTGCTTTTCCGGGATTTCCTTGCGCCCCGGGTAGATAATAATGACCGACCGGCGGCATCAAAATCGAGGTGTATGTGGGAATCGGAATTCAAACCCCAACCCTTTTCGGAAAGGGGAAAGCGGACTACTGGGAAAACATAAAGGAAACCCTAACCTACGTCAAAAGAAGGACATTATATTATGAATTCACCGTTTCCGGAAGGCTGGCTCACTTTCTCTGACTTCGGTCGATTCTTCCTTAACTAGGTCCTCCTTCTTTGCTTAGTCGGGTGACTTTTCCAAGACTATAAGTCCTACTCATGCTTGTGAAAAAGAAAGAGGAAAAGAGCTAATTCAAGGTAGTGTCTTCCACCTATGAGCCGATCAGACCTTTCGTGCACTCGCATTCATCCAGACCGAAGACATAGCCCAGCCCATCTAATCTCACGAAATCTAATTTAAGGGAATCCGCATCCGAGCTCGCATTATAATGTGCTAGAGACCCCTCCCCAGGAAGAAGGTAAAGGCAGCAGCTCGGGAAGCTTCTTTCGTGCGTGCTTGGCTTCCTACTGAGTTCGAGTGAGGGTCTTTCACCTGAAAGTTCTTGCTCTTCCACTGGTTACCAGCTTATGACCTGCGGGTAACTAAGGCTCTACCCTTTCTGGGGGAATTTCTCTCTTTTTTTGATCGGAATTAGGCCGCCTTTCTTAGGTCTGATCATCGAAAGACGAAGGCATAGGCTACGACTGGTAAATCTATCTTCCATAAGGACTTTCTCTTGTTCTTATAGTTGCTAATTCTACCTGCTCGAGAAAGCTTTCTCAATCTTCAATCTCCTAAGATTCACCGTTCACTGGCCCACTAAAAGCCTTTCCTCTACCACCAGCGACAACTAAGGCTTCACCCGCAATCGAGTTCTCGGTCTCACCTAGCGTAAAAGAGAATCGAATCCCTTGAGTTAACCGTTGTAAAGGAATCAGAAATTGAACCTTTGGCGAGATTCTTCCCCACACCCGTTCGGTAGTCTACTTCGGTTACAACACTATTTTCCCTCCGATCCGGGGCATAAGATAAGAGCAATCCATAGGACTCCCAATTCCAAAAAGTAGCTATCAATTAAATTAAAAGAGGCAAGCGGATTGGATTTTTTTATTTAGTTATTGCACTAGTTCCCAAAACAAAGCGTTCCTGATGTAATGACTGCAAATGTTTCCCGACTCGCTGAGAGTGAAAGAGCCGACCTTTCTATCGATTTTCTATAGAAGAACCTTGAGCTTTGAAGCAAGTGGTCTATGCTAGCTCGTTTTCGAGAGGAAGAGTTTGCTTTTCGGTTCATGCTATGGTATCGGAATGTCTCCCATTAGGAGAAGTTGTATCAGAAACTTATTACATGCCAGCGCTACTGCT